AACAAAATGATGTGCCTGAAAAAGGATTATTTTGATAGAATAAAACATGCAAATTTGCCTTCATTATATTCAACAGAATTAAACTATTCCCTTAAGCATCAAAAGCTTTTGTACATCATATACTAAAACATAAAAAGATAAGCTAAATAAGCTTTTGGGTTCATACCCCAAATATAAAGACCCCCCCTTTTCTTTTTAATTACCAAATTTTATAAATTATTATTTTTTTCAATATTAATCTCAAGAACAATAATTTCTATTAGATCGTACTCGTGAATAGGAATGTGAATTGGTTTAGAGATTAATGTTATATCAATCATTCCTATACTTGTTAATCAAAAAAATAAGGCCTCATCTGAATCTGCCATTAAATATTTTTTTTCTCAGGTAATTGCGTCTACAGCAATTATAATTTCAATTATTATATTAATATGACAATCTAGCCTTTCAAGAAAATTAATTAAAGAATTACCCGCTTTAATTATAAATTCAAGGTTTTTATTAAAAATAGGAATAACCCCATTCCATTTTTGATTTCCTGAAGTCCTTGAAGGCTTAAGATGATGAAATTCAACAATTATATTAACATGACAAAAAATTGCCCCAATAGTTTTGTTTATATATAACGTTGAATTTTCAATATTTCTAATAATTGTTATTGTTATATCTATATTTATTAGTGGATTTATAGCAATTAACCAAATTAGATTACGAAAAATCCTGGTTTACTCTTCAATTAATCATATAGGTTGAATACTAAGGTCAATATTAATCTCAAGAACAATTTGGATTATATATTTTATTGTATACTCAATTACAACAATTAACATTACATCAATTTTAAGATTTACTAATACATTCTTTATATCTCAAATAGTGTTAATTTGAAATTTTAATCCAATAATTAAATTATTTTTTTCAGTAAATTTTATATCATTGGCAGGTATACCCCCATTAATTGGGTTTTTACCTAAATGACTTATTATTCAAATACTAACTGAAAGAAAACTTTACTTAATTGCTGTAATTATAGTAATTATAACTATAATTATAGTATATGTTTATTTAATAGTTATTATATCCTCAATAATCTATTTCACATCCCCACCTACGTGGAATTTACCTAACCAAATAAAATTCAAAAAATTATTTAGAATAATAAATTTTTTTATAATTGTAAAAATAATTTTAGTAACATTAATTTTTAATGTAATTTAATTAGAACAATAAACAAATCGATCAAAACGAAAAACTAAGTAATTTGACTTATGAGTTGTTAGTGATTTAGGTTAGTTAATGGTTTATGAGTTAGTGATTTAGGTTAGTTAATGGTTTATGAGTTGTTAGTGATTTAGGTTAGTTAATGGTTTATGAGTTGTTAGTGATTTAGGTTAGTTAATGGTTTATGAGTTAGTGATTTAGGTTAGTTAATGGTTTATGAGTTGTTAGTGATTTAGGTTAGTTAATGGTTTATGAGTTAGTGATTTAGGTTAGTTAATGGTTTATGAGTTGTTAGTGATTTAGGTTAGTTAATGGATATGAGTTGTTAATGATTTAGGTTAATTAATGGTTTATGAGTTAGTGATTTAGGTTAGTTAATGGTTTATGAGTTGTTAGTGATTTAGGTTAGTTAATGGTTTATGAGTTGTTAGTGATTTAGGTTAGTTAATGGATATGAGTTGTTAATGATTTAGGTTAGTTAATGGTTATGAGTTGTTAGTGATTTAGGTTAGTTAATGGTTTATGAGTTGTTAGTGATTTAGGTTAGTTAATGGATATGAGTTGTTAGTGATTTAGGTTAGTTAATGGTTTATGAGTTGTTAGTGATTTAGGTTAGTTAATGGATATGAGTTGTTAATGATTTAGGTTAGTTAATGGTTTATGAGTTGTTAGTGATTTAGGTTAGTTAATGGTTTATGAGTTGTTAGTGATTTAGGTTAGTTAATGGTTTATGAGTTAGTGATTTAGGTTAGTTAATGGTTTATGAGTTGTTAGTGATTTAGGTTAGTTAATGGTTTATGAGTTAGTGATTTAGGTTAGTTAATGGTTTATGAGTTGTTAGTGATTTAGGTTAGTTAATGGATATGAGTTGTTAATGATTTAGGTTAATTAATGGTTTATGAGTTAGTGATTTAGGTTAGTTAATGGTTTATGAGTTGTTAGTGATTTAGGTTAGTTAATGGTTTATGAGTTGTTAGTGATTTAGGTTAGTTAATGGATATGAGTTGTTAATGATTTAGGTTAGTTAATGGTTATGAGTTGTTAGTGATTTAGGTTAGTTAATGGTTTATGAGTTGTTAGTGATTTAGGTTAGTTAATGGATATGAGTTGTTAGTGATTTAGGTTAGTTAATGGTTTATGAGTTGTTAGTGATTTAGGTTAGTTAATGGATATGAGTTGTTAATGATTTAGGTTAGTTAATGGTTTATGAGTTGTTAGTGATTTAGGTTAGTTAATGGATATGAGTTGTTAGTGATTTAGGTTAGTTAATGGTTTATGAGTTAGTGATTTAGGTTAGTTAATGGTTTATGAGTTAGTGATTTAGGTTAGTTAATGGTTTATGAGTTAGTGATTTAGGTTAGTTAATGGTTTATGAGTTGTTAGTGATTTAGGTTAGTTAATGGTTTATGAGTTAGTGATTTAGGTTAGTTAATGGTTTATGAGTTGTTAGTGATTTAGGTTAGTTAACAGTATTTGAAGGTTTTAAGTTAAGAAAACTAATAACCTTCAAAGTTATCAATAAAAATTTTAAACCTTAAATTAAACTTTGGATATTAATCACCTTTAAATTTGCAATTTAAAATCATATAGGTTGAATACAAAGCTAGTAAAAGGGAATTACCCATAAATAAATTTACAATTTATCGCCTATATTCAGCCATTTTACTAAATAAATGATTTTTTTCCACTAACCATAAAAATATTGGAACTTTATATTTTATTTTTGGGGTATGATCAGGTATACTAGGAACGTCTTTTAGACTACTAATTCGAACAGAACTAGGAAGTTCAAGATCACTAATTAATAATGATCACATTTTTAATGTGATTGTAACAAGACATGCTTTTATTATAATTTTCTTTATAGTAATACCAATTATAATTGGAGGATTTGGAAATTGATTAGTACCTTTAATATTAGGGGCCCCTGATATAGCATTTCCTCGAATAAATAATATAAGATTTTGGCTTCTACCACCCTCATTATCACTACTAATTATAAGAAGATTAATTGAAAACGGAGCTGGGACAGGATGAACAGTATACCCCCCTCTATCATCAAATATTGCTCATAGAGGGCCTTCTGTAGATTTAACCATTTTCAGACTTCATTTAGCAGGAGTCTCATCAATTTTAGGAGCTGTAAACTTTATTTCAACAATTATTAATATACGGCCTAATAATATGGTATTTGATCAAATACCACTTTTCGTATGAGCAGTTATAGTAACCGCTATTCTTCTCCTCCTATCATTACCAGTCTTAGCAGGAGCAATCACTATATTATTAACAGATCGTAATTTAAATTCTTCATTTTTTGATCCAGTGGGAGGAGGAGATCCTATTTTATATCAGCATTTATTTTGATTTTTTGGACATCCTGAAGTTTATATTCTTATTTTACCCGGATTCGGAATAATTTCTCACATCATAATACACGAATCAGGTAAAAAAGAAACATTCGGTACAATTGGTATAATCTATGCTATATTAGCAATTGGAATACTAGGATTTATTGTTTGAGCTCATCATATGTTTACAGTAGGAATAGATGTAGATACCCGAGCCTATTTTACATCAGCAACTATAATTATTGCCGTTCCAACAGGAATTAAAATCTTTAGATGATTAGCCACCCTACACGGATCATATATTTTGTATTCCCCACAAATAATATGAAGATTAGGATTTATTTTTTTATTTACAGTAGGGGGATTAACAGGAGTAGTACTCGCAAATTCTTCAATTGATATTATTCTTCATGATACTTACTATGTTGTTGCCCATTTCCATTATGTTCTATCGATAGGGGCAGTATTTACTATTATAGCTAGATTTATTTTTTGATTTCCATTATTAACAGGAATTAATTTAAAAATAAATATATTAAAAATCCAATTTATTTCAATATTTATTGGAGTAAATATAACTTTTTTCCCGCAACACTTCCTTGGATTGGCAGGTATACCTCGACGATATTCAGAATACCCAGATGTTTATACAGTATGAAATTCAGTTTCATCAATTGGATCATTAATTAGAACAATAAGGATTATATACTTTATAATTATTGTTTGAGAAGGTATATCAACAATAAACAAATCAATATTTTCATATCAAACTTCTAGATCTTTAGAATGAATACAAAATATACCTCCAAGTGAACACTCATACTCAGAGCTCCCTATATTAACCCATTTCTAATATGGCAGATTAGTGCGATGGATTTAAGGCCCAAATATAAAGATAACTTTTTTTAGAAATAAGAACATGAATACATTTAGAATCACAAAATAGAACCTCCCCTTTAATAGAACAATTAACATTTTTTCATGATCACACTATAATAATTATAGCTATAATTACTATTATAGTTCTATTTATTATAATATCAATTATAATAAATAAATATATCAACCGATTTCTTATAGAAGGTCAAACAATTGAATTAATTTGAACAATTTTACCAGCCTCAAGATTAATTTTTATTGCATTACCAAGACTTCAAATTCTATACTTAATAGATGAAATTAGATCTCCAAATGTTTCAGTAAAATCTATTGGACATCAATGATTTTGATCTTATGAATTATCAGATTTTCAGGAAATTGAATTTGATTCTTATATAACTCCAATTAATGAGCAAAAATTATTTTCATTTCGATTACTTGATGTTGATAATAAACTTATTATTCCTTATAATTCATTAATCCGAATAATTATCACATCAAGTGATGTAATTCATTCATGAACAATTCCATCAGTAGGAGTTAAAATTGATGCAACCCCTGGTCGACTTAATCAAACAAGATTCTTCTTTAACCGACCAGGAATTTTTTTTGGCCAATGTTCAGAAATCTGTGGTATAAATCACAGATTTATACCAATTATAATCGAAAGTGTATCTCCTACTAATTTTATTAAATGAATTAAAACTTTTTCATTAGATGACTGAAAGCAAGTAATAGCCTCTTAAGCTACATTATAGTAACTAACAACTACTTCTAATGAAAAATTTAGTTAATATATAACATTAATTTGTCAAATTAAAATAATTTTTTTAATAATTTTTTATACCTCAAATAAGACCAATGAATTGATTAACCTTAATAATTTATTTTTCTTTAATAATAATTATATTTAATATAATAATTTATTCCTCATTTAATTATATAATTAAATTCCCACAAATCAAAAAGTTCTATCAAAAAAACTGAAAATGATAAGAAACTTATTTTCCTCTTTTGACCCTTCTACAGAACCTATTTTTTCAATAAATTGAGTAAATATACTACTAAGTTTTACCTTAATCCCATTTTCTCTATGATTAATTCCGTCTCGAATTAATATATTATGAATTAAATTATTTTCAACTTTAAGAAAAGAATATAAAATTATATTAAATAGTAATAGTAAAAAAAACACTATTCTGTTTATTTCAACATTTACATTGATTATGCTAAGAAATGTAATTAGATTATTTCCATATGTTTTTTCATCAACAAGACATCTTTCCTTATCACTAACTTTATCATTACCTTTATGAATTAGATTTATAATGTTTGGTTGAATTAATAACACTATATCTATATTAACCCATTTAGTTCCTCAAGGAACACCAAGATTATTAATACCATTTATAGTATGTATTGAGACTATTAGAAATATTATTCGACCAGCTACTCTAGCTGTACGATTAACAGCAAATATAATCGCTGGACATCTACTATTAACTTTATTAGGAGAAACAGGTAATAAAATTTCATTAATAATAATTTGAATCTTAATTTTAATCCAATTAATATTATTTATTTTAGAATCTGCTGTTGCAATAATTCAAGCTTATGTTTTTTCTGTTCTAAGAACTTTATACTCAAGAGAAGTTAATTATGATAACTAAAAATCACATTTACCATCTTGTTGAAACTAGACCATGACCAATCTTGGGAAGTCTAAGAACAATAAATTTTATAATTAGATTAATTAGATGATTTCACACCTTTTCAATTAAATTATTTTTAATTAGATTAATTATAATAAGACTAATTATATATCAATGATGACGTGATATCTCACGAGAAGGATCATATCAAGGACTACATACATCAAAAGTTTTAAAAGGTTTACGATGGGGGATAATCCTTTTTATTATTTCAGAAATCTTTTTCTTCTTATCATTTTTTTGAAGATTTTATCATTCTAGTTTATCCCCATCAATTGAAATTGGAATAATTTGACCTCCTAAAGGAATTAAAACTTTTAATCCCTTAGAAATCCCTCTTCTTAATACATTGATTCTGATTTCATCAGGAATCTCAGTAACCTGGGCACATCATTCATTAATAGAAAATAATTACCTAGAAACAATTCAAAGATTAATAATTACAGTAGGACTCGGATGTTATTTCTCTATATTACAGAGATATGAATATTTTGAGTCATCATTTTCAATTAGAGATTCAATTTATGGATCAAGGTTCTTCTTAGCAACTGGATTCCACGGATTACATGTAATTATTGGAACAAGATTTCTTATAGTTTGTTTATATCGATTAATTATTAACCAATTATCAAGAAATCATCACTTTGGATTTGAAGCAGCTGCTTGATATTGACATTTTGTTGATATAGTATGATTATTGTTATATATTTCAATCTATTGATGAGGAAGTTATTTACATAGTATAAAAATTATTTTTAACTTCCAATTAAAAGATCTATAAATAGTGTAAATAATATTTATTTTAATAGTAATAGGAATGATTATTTTTATCGCTGTAAGAAGATTAATAATTATTAACAATTTAGTTTCTTTTAAATCTATTCTAGATCGAGAAAAAAATTCACCATTTGAGTGTGGGTTTGATCCTAAATCCTCACCACGAATTCCATTCTCATTACAATTTTTCTTAGTGGCCGTGATTTTTTTAATTTTTGATATTGAAATTGCCCTTCTTCTCCCCCTTATCCTAACTATAAAATTATCTAACCCATTTATATTTATTTCAATTAGATTTATTTTTATTACAGTATTAATTATAGGATTACTACATGAATGAAAACAAGGAGCTCTAAATTGAGCTTAGGATAATAGTTAAAATTAACATTAAATTTGCAATTTAAAATTATTGTATTACAATTTATCTTAAATAAGAAACAAAATTTGTAATTAGTTTCGACCTAATATTTGGCTAAATCGCCCTTATTTAAATGAAACCAAAATAGAGGTATATCACTGTTAATGATAAAATTGAATTTTCCGTTTAAAGAAATATGAAAATCAAAATGAAGCTTCTAACTTCTATTTTTTGCAGTGAAATTCTGTTTATATTTCTATTTATATAGTTTAAGTAAAAACATTACATTTTCAATGTAAAATTAAATTTAACTTTTTTAAATACTTTAAAATCTATAATTTCCTTGATATCTTCAATATCACGCTCTTAATAAGCTATTAAAGTAAACATATATAAATAGTAAAAAAATAAAAATTATAAATAATAATAAATAAATTTTTAAACTATTATTAATTAAAATTAATAATAAAGAAGAAGTTCTTACTATAATCTTAAATAAATTTTTAGAACCAAAGTATTCAGATCATCCATGATCAATAATTTTATAATATGAACCGGCCAATCTTAAAGGTATTAAATTTAAACCAAATGTTGATAATTGAGATAAATTTCATAATGAAGAAAAAAAAGATAAGCTAAATATAAATTTTATTTTTATATTAATATAATATTCAAATAATACCCCAAATATAAATCCTATAAAAATTATAAGTAAAGTTATTGTTTTTATTAAAAAAGAAAGACAAATAAAATAAGGAGTAGAAAATATTAATCAATTTAATACTCTACCTATAAAAATAACTAAAAAAATAAGGCCTCCTATGCCACGTAATATAATTAATCCTTGATCATTTAAATTAGAAAAAGAATGAAAATTATAATTATTATATATTAAATAATAACATAAACGAATTGAATAGCTAACGGTTAACCCAATAGAAATATAAAAAATAAAATAAATATATAAATTAAAAGAACTAAAAGAAAGAAATTCTAAGATTAAATCCTTAGAATAAAATCCTCTTAAAAAAGGAATTCCACATAAAGAAAAATTACAAATATTAAAAAATGAACAAGTAAGAGGTATAATATTAATTATTGAACCCATAAAACGAATATCTTGAAAATTTGAATAATTATGAATTATTGTACCAGCACATATAAAAAGTAAAGCCTTAAATAAAGCATGCGTTAACAAATGAAAAAAAGCCAAATCTGAATCTCCTAAAAATAAAATTCTTATTATTAAACCCAATTGACTTAAAGTTGATAAAGCAATAATTTTTTTTAAATCAAATTCAAAATTAGCCCCCAACCCAGCTATAAATATAGTCAAACTAGAAATAAATAATATTAAATAAATTAAATAATTTCTAAAACATACTCTAAAACGAATAAGAAGGTAAACCCCAGCTGTAACTAAAGTAGATGAATGCACAAGTGCAGAAACAGGAGTAGGGGCAGCTATAGCTGCTGGTAACCATGAAGAAAAAGGAATTTGAGCTCTCTTTGTAAAAGCAGCTAAAATAATTAAAAAAGAAATAATTACTATTGAAAAATCACTCTTTATATACTCAATATAAAATATAAAATTTCAACTGCCAAAATTTAATATCCATGCAATTGATAATAAAATAGCAACATCCCCAATACGATTAGATAAAGCAGTAATTATACCAGCATTTAATGACTTTATGTTTTGATAAAAAATTACTAAACAAAAAGATACAAGTCCTAATCCATCCCACCCTAATAAAATTCTAATCAAATTTGGACTAATAATTATTATTATTATTGATAAAACAAATAAGACAACTAAAATAATAAAACGATGCAAATTTTTATCCTCTGACATATATTCCTTACTATATAAAATAACTATTGAAGAAATAAATAAAACAAAGCCTATAAAAAGTAAAGAAATTCAATCAAATAATAAAGTTAAACAAATAATTGAAGAATTAAATCTTAATAATTCATACTCTACTATAATTAAATAATCAAAAATTATAAAAGTTAATCTTATTAAAAACAAAATTACTCTTAATAGTAAAAAAAATAAAAAATAAATAAAACAAATATTAATAATTTAAGATAATTATATATCTATGATCCCACAAATCATTATTTTTAATAAACTACTTAAATAAATAAATAAATCTATTATTAAAAAAGTTAAATTTAAAGGAACCCAATGTAATGTTAAAAGTAAAAATTCACGAACATTACCTAATGAAAAAGAAAATAATACAAAGCTTACCCCTCCGTGCTGAGTTTGAGTATATAAATATAAACTATAAGCCCCTCTAAAAAAAGAAATCAATGAAAAAGAAATTATTAATAATCATGAAAAACTAACAATTCTATTTACTAATAAAATTTCAGCTACCAAGTTTAAAGAAGGAGGAGCAGCTATATTTGATGAACATAACAAAAATCAAAATAATGATATACTTGGTATTAAATTCAATAAACCCTTATTGACAAAGATTATACGAGAATGAGTACGTTCATAAGAAATATTAGCTAAACAAAATATACCTGATGAACAAAGACCATGAGAAATCATTATAATAAAAGCGCCATAAAAACCATAATAATTTATTCTTATAAGACCAGCTAATGCCAAACTTATATGTGACACTGAAGAATAAGCAATTAAAGACTTCATATCTTCTTGACGTAAACAAATTAATGAAATAATAAAACCCCCAAATAATCTAATAACTAATAAAAATAAATTAAATTTTAATCCAATAATTAAATAAATTTTTATAAAACGAATAAGACCATAACCCCCAAGCTTTAATATTACCCCAGCCAAAATTATTGAACCTGAAATAGGAGCTTCTACATGAGCTTTTGGAAGCCAAAGATGTAAAAAGTATATAGGAAACTTAATTAAAAAAACAAAAATAGTAAAAAAATAAATGTAATAATTATCAACTAATTCTAATAATCTAAAATCCAGAGAATACGAATAATCATGAATATAAAATAATGAAACCATTATAGGTAAAGCACCTATGATTGTGTACATAAATATGTACATTCCAGCTTGAATACGTTCAGGTTGATAGCCTCAACCCAAAATCAAAAATAAGGTTGGAATAATACTAAATTCAAAAAAAAAGTAAAAAATGAAAACATTTATGGAAGAAAAAGTTAAAAATAATGAAAATAAAAGTATTAAAACAACAAATAAAAATATTTCTCTTGAATAAGAATTTACGATCTTATTACTAGCCATTATTATTAAAATAATAATCCAAATAGTAAGAAGTAATAAAAAATAAGAAATATAATCACAAGCATAAACATACCTAATAATAGTAAAAAAATTACTTAATATAAATTTTATAAAAATTAAAATAAAAATTAATATATAAATAAACTGAATAATTATAAAATATTTTTTTATAAAACATAAAGGAATTATAAATAATAGTAAAAAAATTATTCTTATCATAAAACATTAAAAGAATGAAAATAATCATTTCCAAATCTACGAATTATAGAAACTAAAATTGAAAGTCCTAAAACACCCTCACAAACCCTTATTGATAAAAAAATTATTATAAAATTATATTCATATAAATATAAACTAAAAACTAAATAAATACCAAAATATAAAGATAAAATAATAAATTCAAGTCTTAATAATATTAAAAGTAAATGTTTACATTTTAAAGTAAAAACTAATACACCTATAAAATATATGAAATAAGAAATATTTATTCTAATTAACATTGTTTTAATAATTTATTAAAAATATTGACCTTGTAAGCCAAAAAAAAGGTAACTTTTAAAACTTCAGAGAAAAGATTAATTCTTTTCAATAATCCCCAAAACTATTATTTTTAATAAACTATTCTCTGGATTGAAATTATAATTTGATTAATAATAATTACTACAATAACATTTACATTTATAAAACATCCTATATCAATAGGATTAATCTTATTAATCTCAAGAACAATAATTTCTATTACAACAAGAATAATGGGAATTAACTCATGATTATCATATATTCTATTTTTAATTATAGTAGGAGGAATATTAATTTTATTTGTATACATAACTAGAGTAGCATCAAATGAAATTTTTAAATATAATAACAATTTATTTAAAATAATTATAAGAATTGTATTTTTATATTTTTTAGTTAATAAAGAAACATTATTAAACTTTTTAATATTTAATAATAAAGACTCGTCTCAATTTGAACATCAAAATAATTTATCAATAATTTTATTAAAATATTTATCTTTTCCTAGAATAATAATTTGATTAACTTTAATTATTTATCTACTATTTACAATAATTGCTGTAGTCAAAATCACAACATTAAAATATGGACCTCTACGACAAATAAATTATGAAAATAATAAAAAAAAATCCAATTATAAAAATTATTTATATATCACTAATTAAATTACCAACCCCCTCAAATATTTCATCATGATGAAATTTTGGATCACTCTTAGGATTATGTTTAATTATTCAAATACTAACTGGATTATTTATTGCCTTTCACTACACCAACAATATTGCAATAGCATTTGACAGAGTAATTCATCTATCACGAGATGTAAATTATGGATGAATAATTCGAGTTTGTCATTCCAATGGAGCATCAATATTTTTTATCTGTTTATATTTACATATAAGACGAGGAATCTACTATTCTTCATTTATATATAAAGAAACTTGAATTACAGGAGTAATAATTATATTAATAATTATAGCAACTGCATTCTTAGGATATGTTTTACCTTGAGGACAAATATCATTTTGAGGAGCAACAGTAATTACAAATCTTCTTTCTGCAATCCCCTATTTAGGAAATATAATTGTTATATGAGTATGAGGAGGATTCGCAATTGAAAATGCAACTCTTTCCCGTTTTTTCTCTTTACATTTCTTTCTACCTTTTATAATTTCTGCAATAGTTATAATTCACTTAATTTTTTTACATCAAAAAGGATCTAATAACCCTATAGGAACAAACAGTAATATTGATAAAATCCCATTCAATCCTTATTTTACTATTAAAGATATTTTAGGAATAATAATTATAATATTTATATTTATTATATTTTCAATAATAAACCCTTACAAATTAAGTGATCCTGATAATTTTATTCCTGCTAATCCAATAGTTACACCTATTCATATTCAACCTGAATGATACTTTTTATTTGCTTATGCCATTTTACGATCTATTCCTAATAAATTAGGAGGAGTTATTGCTTTATTTATATCAATTCTAATTTTTATAATCTTACCAATTTTTAAAAAAAAAATTAATAGAAACAGATTTTATCCAATAAACAAAATTATATTTTGATCATTCATAATAATTAGAATTATACTAACATGAATTGGAGCAAACCCCGTAGAAGAACCTTTTATTATAACAGGACAAATTTTAACAATTTTATATTTCTTATATTTTCCAATTCTTTTCACCTTTTCAAAAATATGAGACAAAATTATATTTAAATAGTTATTGAGCTTGAATAAGCTTATATTTTGAAAATATAAAAAAGAGGTATTTCTCTATTAACTTTACTATAATTAATTAACTAAATTATTAAAATATTAATAAAAAATTTTAATCCAATAAAAAAATAAATAAAATTCAAAGAAACAGGTAAAAATCCTTTTCAAGTCAAATATATTAATTTATCATAACGAAAACGTGGTAATGTACCACGAGTTCAAATAAAAGTAAAAGAAACTAATAAAACCACAATAAAATAAATAAAAGTTAAATATAAACTTCCTATGAAAATAAGAACAAATAATGAACTTATAAATAAAATACTTGAATATTCAGCTATAAAAATTAATGCAAATCCTCCTCTTCTATACTCAACATTAAACCCTGAAACAAGTTCAGACTCACCCTCAGCAAAATCAAAAGGAGTTCGATTAGTTTCTGCTAAAGATGAAACAAATCAAATTATACATAAAGGAATACAAAGAAAAAAAAATCATACATTGAATTGATAAATAATTATATCAAAAATTTTAACCCTACCAATTAACAATAAAAAAGAAAACAAAATCATAAATAATCTTACCTCATAAGAAATAGTCTGGGCTACACAACGAAGACTTCCTAATATTGAATACATTGAATTAGATGATCACCCTGCAATTATAATAGTATAAACTCTTAAACTAGAAATACATATAAAAAATAAGAATCTAAAAGAAAAATTTATAAATCCTGTAAAAATCGGTAAACAAACTCAAATAAATAACGAAAAAAATAAAGAAAAAATAGGAGATATATAATACATAAAGTAATTAGATATAATCAAAGTAATATGCTCCTTTGAAAATAATTTAATAGCATCACTAAAAGGTTGAATTAAACCTATTATTCCAACCTTATTTGGACCTTTACGAATTTGAATATAACCTAAAACCTTACGCTCAAATAAAGTAAAAAAAGCCAATCCTATTAACACACTAATTATTAAAATAATAAAATTCAAAAAAAAAGTAATTAAATCAAAAATAAACAAATATTACCTGTATACATACATATAAGAATTCTAAATTCATTGCACTAATCTGCCAAAGTAACAATTTTATTTAAAACTAAATAATTTATTTAATATTTGGTCCTTTCGTACTAAAATATTTAATTATTATAAAGATAGAAACCAACCTGGCTTACACCGGTTTAAACTCAGATCATGTAAAATTTTAAAAGTCGAACAGACTTAATTTTTAAGCTTCTACACCCAAAATAAAATTTAATCCAACATCGAGGTCGCAATCTCTTTATTTGATAAGAACTCTAAAAAAAAATTACGCTGTTATCCCCAAGGTAATTTTATTTAAATTTAAAAAAATTAGAATTATAAATCATAAATCAATGATTTTTAATTAAAAGAGTTAAATTTATCTTTTAGTCACCCCAACTAATTTTTAATTTAAATTATTATACTAAAATTTATAAAAATAAAACTCTATGGGGTCTTCTCGTCTTTTAAAAACAGTTAAGCATTTTAACTTAAAAATTAAATTCAAAAAATTATTAAAAAGAGACAGAAATTTTCTTGTCCAATCATTCATTCCAGTTACTAATTAAATAACTAATTATTATGCTACCTTTGCACAGTCAAAGTACTGCGGCTATTAAATTCATCATTGAGCAGATTAAACCTTAAATTAAAATCAAAAAGACATGTTTTTAGTAAACAGGCAGAAAATAATTTTGCCGAGTTCCTTATTTTAATCTTAAAAAATTATATAAAATTAATTCATTATTACTAATTTTATCATTATATCAAACAATTTAAGTTACTTGATTTTTTTTAATATAAAAATTAAATAAAAAAAAATCTTTAATTCAAATATTTAAATATTAATTTATTTATGATTAACAATTCAAATTATACTTAATATAAAATATCTACATATTATAAAAATCTATTTAAAAGCTTATCCCATTAAATATTAAATACTAAAAATTAAGTATTAAAAAATAAAACTTACTAATTAATAATATAATTAAATTATTTTCTTAAAAAACTAGATATATTTATAACCGAATAACATTTCACCTCTAATTAATTATTTAAAAAAATTATTCAACATTTAAATAAATAATTAATTAAATCTTATAAATTCGAGAAAATTAAATAATTAATTATTAATTAATAAACCCTGATCCACAAGGTACAAATAATAAATTTTACTTTTTTATTGTTAAAAAATTCAATAACCTTACTAATAACCTATTATAAAAAATAATTTTTCTAATTAATAATAAAATAAAATTTCTTTTAAAATTTTATAAAAATAATTTTATTACAATCAAATTGAATTGAATTAACAAAAATAATTTTAATGTAAATAAAAAGCTTCTATAAAGCTTCAATTTGTATGCTAGATTCACTTTCCAGTAAATCTACTATGTTACGACTTATCTCAAATTAATTGAGAGCGACGGGCAATATGTACATATTTTAGAACAATAATCATTATATTTAAATAAATATAATTACTATTAAATCCAATTTATATTAAAAATTTAAATTTAATAACTAAAAATAAATTTATTGTAACCCATCTCTACTTATTAATAAACTGCACCATGATCTGAAATTATTTTATATAAAAATGAAAGAAAATTTTCCCTAAAAAGAAATTCAATAACAATGATATACAAGCAAAAAATAAGTAAAACATATCGTGGACTATCAATTACAGAACAGGTTCCTCTAAACTGATTAAAATACCGCCAAATCCTTTAACTTTTAAGAACATAACTAATACTAACTAAGAAAATATAAATACAATTATAATAGTAGGGTATCTAATCCTAGTTTTTAACATAATTTTCTAAAATCATTAAACTAATAAAAAATAAAATTAAAATTTCACCTTAAAATTATTATTTTAAAATAAACAATTTATTATAACCAAAAATATTTAATCAATCTATTTGTTTAACCGCAATTGCTGGCACAAATTTTATTAGATTTATTTATTAATTACTAAAATTAAATTAATAATTTTATAAAAGTAAATACTGAAAATATCTATTTAAAAAAAAATTACATATAAAATAATAATAAATCAAATATTTAAACTAAAATTAAACTTTGATTAATAAATATATTAACTAACTTATAAAATTTTATAATTATAAAAACTATATAAATATTATTTATATAATAAATAAAACAAATTTAAATTACTATATACTTAATTTTTTCAATAAAATTCAAAACTATATTTTAAAGTAAAACTATCTCCCCATTAGGGAAAAATAAAAATAATCATTCCCTAATTCCAATAACATCGTGCCCTAAATATAAAATAAATTAAAATTTTCTAAAATAATAATTAATTGATAAAATAATATTTTACAAACTTTAATTGCAGGATTACCCCTAATCCTGCAATTTTAAATTTTTATCAAACTTATTTTACCCAAATATAAATTTTAATAAAATTGAAAAATAACAATAATTAAATAAGATATCTTAATTTTTATATTAATTGCAGGATTACCCCTAATCCTGCAATTTTAAATTTTTATAAAACTTATTTTACCCAAATATAAATTTTAATAAAATTGAAAAATAACAATAATTAAATAAGATATCTTAATTTTTATATTAATTGCAGGATTACCCCTAATCCTGCAATTTTAAATTTTTATCAAACTTATTTTACCCAAATATAAATTTTAATAAAATTGAAAAATAACAATAATTAAATAAGATATCTTAATTTTTATATTAATTGCAGGATTACCCCTAATCCTGCAATTTTAAATTTTTATAAAACTTATTTTACCCAAATATAAATTTTAATAAAATTGAAAAATAACAATAATTAAATAAGATATCTTAATTTTTATATTAATTGCAGGATTACCCCTAATCCTGCAATTTTAAATTTTTATAAAACTTATTTTACCCAAATATAAATTTTAATAAAATTGAAAAATAACAATAATTAAATAAGATATCTTAATTTTTATATTAATTGCAGGATTACCCCTAATCCTGCAATTTTAAATTTTTATAAAACTTATTTTACCCAAATATAAATTTTAATAAAATTGAAAAATAACAATAATTAAATAAGATATCTTAATTTTTATATTAATTGCAGGATTACCCCTAATCCTGCAATTTTAAATTTTTATAAAACTTATTTTACCCAAATATAAATTTTAATAAAATTGAAAAATAACAATAATTAAATAAGATATCTTAATTTTTATATTAATTGCAGGATTACCCCTAATCCTGCAATTTTAAATTTTTATAAAACTTATTTTACCCAAATATAAATTTTAATAAAATTGAAAAATAACAATTATTAAATAAGATATTTTAATTTTTATATTAATTGCAGGATTACCCCTAATCCTGCAATTTTAAATTTTTATAAAACTTATTTTACCCAAATATAAATTTTAATAAAATTGAAAAATAACAATAATTAAATAAGATATCTTAATTTTTATTTAACTTTGGTAAAATTGAAAAACAATGATAATTAAATTTTTCATAAAATTAATTAATATAAATTTGAAATTTATTGATAAAATTGAAAAATTATTGCCTTAATTTATTTTTAAAAATTAATCAAATTATAACAACTATTTTCACTGTTAAAAAAATTACTTAATTAACCAAATTAAATAAAAATTTAAAATTTAGGATATGTAGATTTTTCAATAGTAAAAAAATTCACCAAAAAGAAATTAAATAATTATAAACACAATAAAAGTAAAATAATAAATAATAATATAAAAATAAATAATCCTATAAATAAAAATTAGAATTTTATATAATTTTTATTTCATAAAACGTAAAATAAAATTCAATGAATTTAACAGTTACTAATAATTATTATTTTATATAAATTATAATAGTTTAACCGATAAATTATATTTTTATATTTAAATAAAATATTAATTATATAATTTGTACAATAATTCAATAAATTTAGTTTAACATTAATTATAATAAAGTTTATTCTTGATAGATGAAATTTCATGTAAATAAATTAAGGCAATAATTTTTCAATTTTATCAATAAATTTCAAATTAACTATTATTAAGTAATTTTTTTACTATTATTAAATAAGTTTTTTTTTTTTTTTTCAATAAATTTCACTATTATATAAATAATTTAATTAATATATAATAATTAAATAATTATCTATTAATTAATATTTATATTTATTATTTATATATAATTATTAATAATAATTTACTTTTTTAATTATATTATATATAAATTTATTCTATATTAATTCAATGATATATAATAATATCTAAATGACCATCTTATTTGATACGATGTTCTATTTACTAATTAAAATATAATCAATCTAATTGTTCTTTCTTTTTCAGCATTTAATTTTATAATGTTTTATATACGATTTTCTATATTTTTAATTTAATCTCTTATTAATTAAGAGTTCCACTTTTATTGATTAATTTCTTTTTATATTATTAAACTTTAAATAATAAATATATATATATATATAAATTATTATAATATATATATATATAATTATATAATAAGTCATTATATAATAAGTAAAAATTAGTTGTATATAAAACGTAAATCTTAATATAGGAAACAACTTACATCCGCATTTTACTCAATGCAAACGTTGTGATCACCCTACGTAGTTTTTTTCTCGAGATGATGAAATTGAAAAATTATAAAACTAGCAATTTTTTATAATAATTAAATATATTGAAAAAACTCTTAAACTTTACAATAATATCTTACATATA